ATGGATCTTGTTTAGCAGAAAGACGGATATTCCTTGCTCATTATCAGACAATCACTTATTCACAAACCTCGTGTGGGGCTACTAGTTTTCATTGCCCATCTCATGGAAAACCCTTTTCGCTGCGCTTAGACCCATCCCCCTCTAGGGGTATTTTAGTGATAGGTTCTATAGGAACTGGACGATCCTATTTGGTCAAATACCTAGCGACAAACTCCTATGTTCCTTTCATTACGGCATTTCCGAGCTTCCTGGATGACAAGCCTAGAGGTTGTTTTCTTTTTGATGATGATAGCGATGATGAGGATAGTGACGATTTTTTTATTTTTGATACTGACGAGAGTGATATTGATATTAGTGACCATATTGATTTTGATGATCGTGACGATCTCGATGATGACTTTGATATTGATACGGAGCTGCTAACTCTGACGGATGAGATAACTATGGATATGGATGATGAGATGCTAGACCGATTTGAAATCACCGTTGTTCCATTCCAATTAGCAAGAGCAATGTCTCCTTGCATACTATGGATTCCAAACATTCATGATCTGTATGTGAAGGAGTCGAATTACTTATCCCTCGGTCTATTAGTGAACCATCTCTCCAGGGATTGTGAAAGACGCTCCACTGGAAATATTCTTGTTATTGCTTCGACTCATATTCCCCAAAAAGTGGATCCTGCTCTAATAGCTCCGGATAAATCAAATACATGCATTAAGATACGAAGGCTTCTTATTCCACAAAAACGAAAGCACTTTTTCACTCTTTTATATACTAGGGGATTTCACTTGGAAAATAAAATGTTCCATACTAATGCTAATGGATTCGGGTCCATTAGTATGGGTTCCAATGCACCAGATCTTGTAGCACTTAGCAATGAGGCCCTATTAATTAGTATTACACAGAAGAAATCCATTATAGACACTAATACAATTAGATCTGCTCTTCATAAACAAACTTGGAATTTTCGAGCCCACGTAAGATCGGTTCGGGATCATGGGATCCTTTTCTATCAGATAGGAAGGGCTGTTGCACAAAATGTACTTCTAAGTAATTGCCCCATAGATCCTATATCTTGCTATATGAGGAAGACATCATGTCAGGAAGGGGCTTCTTATTTGTACAAATGGTACTTCGAGCTTGGAACGAGCATGAAGAAATTAACGATACTTCTTTATCTTTTGAATTGTTCTGCCGGATGGGTCGCTCAAGATCTTTGGTCTCCACCCGGACCCGATGAAAAAAAAGCGATCACTTCTTATGGATTCGGTGAGAATGATTCTGATCTAGTTCATGGCCTGTTAGAACTACTAGAAAGCGTTCTGGTGGGATCCTCACGGACAGAAAAAGATTGCAGTCAGTTTGATAATGATCGAGTGACATTGCTTCTTCGGTCCGAACTAAGGAATCCCTTAGCTATGATGCAAAATGGATCTTGTTCTATCGTTGATCAGGAATTTCAATCTGAAAAATACGAATCGGAGTTTGGAGAAGTGGAAGGGGAAGGAGGAGCGGTCTTCGACCGGCAACAGCTAGAGGCGGATTTATTCAATCACATAGTTTGGGCTCCTAGAATATGGCACCCTTGTGTCAATCTATTTGATTGTATCGAAAGGACCCATGAATTGGGATTTCCCTATTGGTGGGCCAGGGGCAAGCGGAGCATTTATCATGAAGAGGATGAGCTTGAAGAGGATGAGCTTGAAGAGGAAGAGAAAAAAGAGGAAGAGAAAAAAGAGGATGAGCTTGAAGAGGATGAGCTTGAAGAGGATGAGCTTGAAGAGGATGAGCTTGAAGAGGATGAGCTTGAAGAGGATGAGCTTGAAGAGGATGAGCTTGAAGAGGATGAGCTTGAAGAGGATGAGCTTGAAGAGAATGATTCGGAGTTCTTGCAGAGTGGAACCATGCAGTACCCGACACGAGATAGATCTTCCAAAGAACAGGGCTTTTTTCAAATAAGCCAATTCATTTGGGACCCTGTAGATCCACTCTTTTTCCTATTCAAAGAGCAGCCCTTTGACTCTGTGTTTTCACGTGGAGAATTCTTTGCAGATCAAGGGAGGTTAAAAGGGCTATGGCTTCTTGTTCCCGAAGATGCTCCTAAAGCTATATATGATCGCTGGTTGATCAAGAATATGCAGCACGAAAAGCACTTCGAATTGTTGATGCATCGCCGGAGATGGCTTAGAACCAATAGTTCATTATCTAGTGGATCTTTCCGTTCTAATACTCTATCCGAGAGTTATCAGTATTTATCAAATCTGTTCCTATCTAACGGAACGTTATTGGATCAAATGACAAAGACATTGTTGAGAAAGAGATGGCTTTTCCCGGATGAAATGAAACATTTGATTCATGTAACAGGAGAAAGATTTCCCATTCCTTAGCCGGAAAGATATGTGGCTAGGAAAGAGGGATTAAGTGGAACAGAATTGACCGGGCGGGCATTTTCCCAGAGGTTTCTATTGTATCAATCTACCCCTGTGTGATTCCTGTT